TTTTATTCGAAACGTCTAGTGATCTTCAACCAATTATGCGCTTCAATATAATTACCAGGAGTAAGTGCTATAGCCTGTTTCCAATACTCAGCGGCTTGGTCGAACCAAGCCTCCGCAATTTCAGAATCCCCCTGTTGAATGGCCTGTTCTCCCCGGTCGGAATAGGTGCGTTAATTCCTTCCCTTAGAACCGTACTTGAGAGTTTCCTAGCTCATACGGCTCGGCAGTCAACTCTTTTTTTATTCCATTTGAATCTACCATATCTAACTGAATAAGATTTCTCGTAGATCTATCCCATTTTTCGGGTTAATGAAAAGAAGTTAATAAAATGAGTTTCAAACTTAAATCTTAAGTTTGGATTAAAAATCCGGTTTATTTTAGTTTTATCTTTTCTCCCACCTTCAGAAAAATAAAACATAGACATTTTGCCTATTATTAGAATTTTCTGGAAGGTAACTATCTCAGTTTCATATCATATAGAAATTTATATAGAATTTTTGAAAAAGACTTTCGAAAGGAAAGACTTACTATCTTTGGGATCTGATCCTACACCGCTGCTCAATATCTTAGTGGATCGACTCTATTACATAAGTGGATTCCTAACATTTGTCTCACATCATGACATAAGTAAGCAGTTATTTTTGTATCGGCGCAAAACCTTACTAATTGATCTTTACGGTGCTTACTCTATCAATTAGATCCTTTACCCATAGAATAAAACAGCTAGGCATATCTATTTCTTCATATTTCAACTTCTATGAAGTTTCTTTCTTTTCTACAGCTGATAAAAATCGTTGTTTTAGACAATGCATATGTAGAAAGCCCTTTTTCTAGTATTTACTAGTGAATTTGATCTTTATTTACTTTTTATTTCTATAGTGGAGATAGTCGCACGTAATGACAGATCACGGCCATATTATTAAAAGCTTGTGGTAAGAATGGGTTTCGTTCGAGCGCTCGAAAATAATATTCCAAAGCTTTCGTGTGTTCCCCGTTACTTGTGTGGATAAGTCCTATGTTATAGAGTATATAACTTCGGTCATAGGGATCAATTTCTAGTCGCATAGCTTCATAATAATTCTGTAAAGCTTCCGCATAATTCCCTTCGGATTGAGCTGACATCCGTTACGGTCGTCATTCAATTCACAGAATCTCCGTTACAGAACCGTACATGAGATTTTCATCTCATACGGCTCCTCCCTTATGTGCATAATGATAAAATGATAAAGAAGATGAAAATCTTCTCATTATGAACTAAGTAGGGCTAGTGTTTTTACAAGAAATCTCTAGCCAACCTTCCTGCAAGAGATCTTTTCTTAACATCAAACGTATTGTTACTAGAGAGAAAAGATAACTCCAACAATTTCTTTGTTCTCAACGCTTCCCAATGTCCAGGAATTAGTCACTTCAACAGCCTTCGATGGTTATACGGGTATCCAAAATACAAACGAGATGGATGTTTGTTGTCCCAACCATTCTTTTAGTCCCAAGCTTGCTAAAGAAGGGGATAATTTATAATATAACAAAGTTTTCGTGTTGTTAATTTCTAGGTGTAGTGCTTCTTCCCCTCTGCTACCTATTGGTTAGGATTGACCCGTAATACCGAACCTGTAGGTATAACCTTTCGCTCAATACTAGAATCGAGAATTGAAACATAGCATCTGAGGCTGCATTAATCGAGGATACACGACAGAAGGAATTGTTCTATTTCCAAACTTTACCTTCTACAAGCGTAGATTTTTTTCTTTTTTTCCCGATCACGAATAATGTGTATTTCTCGTAAAACCGAGAGTCAAAAAAAAGTCAAATCGCACCATCTCTGTAATAAGTAAATGCCTCTTTTTCTCCTGAAGTTGTCGGAATTATTCGTAATAAGATATTGGCTACAATCGAAAAGGTTTTATCAATAAAATTTCCATTTATCCGCGATCTAGACATAGGTAGCAATCCATTCTATCATTGTTCTCATTACTTCTCGGGGGAAAATGATCCCACAAGGAAAAGAATTTTACAGTACGAAATAACATAAAAACAGATTCATTATCATTAAAAAATATGGCCCAATATTAAAAACAATATTCAAATTGTTCTTTTTTACATTACATTTACATTACAGGAACAGGAATTGATTGATAAGAATTAAGAAATAAATATTGGGAACCGCATTGGATTCCATCTTACTGGAATAGTCTATCAACGAAAGAAACTATTCTTATTTGATTGAAGTTACAGCTTAGAAAAACCTAAGTTGATTGAATTATGATACAAAGAAGAAAAAGGATCGAATCGAGTAATCATTGTATGATGAAAATGAGCCCATTTTTTTTGTGTACTTAGCGGATATCACTAGACAATCAACTATAAAAAAATTGTTTATCAATTTGTATTTTTAATAGATAGATGGGATAAGGATTTTTGTTGATAACAGGCCTAAAAAGCAATTTGAGAATTCTTCTGGTATGGAATCGTAGTCTAAATAGAATCATGATCTAAAGATATCCATTAACCATAGTCTATAAAATATAGAACCCTAGCTCAATCGATTCGTTAGAATTTCTAATTTATTGATTTAATGCGGTCGGTATAGTATAAAGATAATCAGAAAAAGAAGATTGTTTTTGCAAACATGAATAGAATTTTTTTAACAGTTTTTATAAGAAAACAATTTTCTTTTTTTATCGCTTTCTATTTAGAATTGATGATGATTGGTTGTACCTACCCAATAATCTAATTCTAATATGAATAATGAATTATTCACTCAATTTTCGGTTTTTAGGTCATAATCATTATGTAGGAGAGATGGCCGAGTGGTTGAAGGCGTAGCACTGGAACTGCTATGTAGGCTTTTGCTTACCGAGGGTTCGAATCCCTCTCTTTCCTTACCTTCACCTAATTTACCGATCTTACTAACCACAATAGATCAATAGATATAGATCAAATAGCAATATATGACTATTCCAACAGTTAGACCTTTCTTTGATATGGATTCTCTATTCCTAATGGCTGTGGTACGGAAAATACTGTTAAAGAAACGAGTAGACAAGGAATGAAAATATCCCTCTCGGTCTATGACACCTAAATGGAAGAAAAATCCGGAGCAAACCCTTAATTTATCTTAACCTTAGGTTAATTTACTTCGCCGAAAGGGAGTAAAATAGGTTATATTAGTCTTTATTTTCTTTTTGTTAGGTTTAAGTCTGACGAGAATAATATTCTACAACCAGCAATTCATTTATTTTCAAACCGACCCATTTACTATCTATTATTTGATTGACTAATCCTTTATATTGGAATGGTTGAAGAGTCAAATGGTTTGGCAATTCCTCCTGAGGGGATGAATCGAGAGAATTTTGAATTAGAGCTCTAGATTTTTGTTCATCTCTCGCCGCAATAGTATCTCGGGGTTTGCAGCGATAACTTGGTATATCTACTATACGACCGTTGACTAAAATATGTCTATGGTTAACTAATTGGCGAGCTCCCGGAATAGTCGGGGCCATACCCAACCGAAAAAGGATGTTATCCAGACGCATTTCAAGTAATTGTAGTAAAACCTGACCTGTTGACCCCTTTGCCTTTCCGGCGAGACGAACGTATTTAAGTAATTGTCGTTCTGTAAGACCATAATGAAAACGCAATTTTTGTTTTTCTTCTAGGCGAATACGATATTGGGATTTTTTCCCAGAACGCGATTGGTTTCTAAGATCACTTCCAGCTCGGGGCCTTTTATTAGTTAGCCCCGGTAAAGCCCCCAGGCGACGTATTTTTTTGAAACGAGGACCTCGGTAACGCGACATAAAAACTCCTTATTTATAATTAATTATTAATTAATTCTTATCTTATTCTTATTGATGAAATTTCATTCTACAGAATAAATCTAAACTAAAAATGAACTAAATTCTAAATAAAGCAAAATTTACTGAAGTATATTATATTATTCTAATTCTAATCTATTTAATATAATATTAATAATTAAAGAATAATGAGATGAGTTGAATAAAATCCAGTTTCCGGGTTTCTATATATAGAAAAGGAAAAGGATTCTGTTCGTGAGATAGTTGGAAATTCCTATCCTATCCTATAATCAATGGCTTTTGCGAAAAGAAGAATACATTTTTTTTTTCACTTTGATTTCAAAGATGCATTATCAATCATGTAAAAAAGAAAATAAATAGATAAAAGCCGACTATCGGAATCGAACCGATGACCATCGCATTACAAATGCGATGCTCTAACCTCTGAGCTAAGCAGGCTCACATAACATAAATTTGACATGCAGAGGAATTCAATAAACTCGCAGAGGAATTCAATAAACTCTTAGAATCTTTGCTATTAACTATTTTCATTCTTGGCTATTCATATTCGCTATTTATAACATAATTCATATTAAACATGAAATTCATTATTATTATTTTAATTATTAATATTATTAATTAAATTATTAATATTATATTAAATTAATATTAAATTAATAATATTAAACAGAAACAATAGAATAATTCTAATTTCAAATAATAATAATAATAACTGTTAAATATTATATTATAGAACATAAGATAAGATTAATCTAGCGTCTAGCGATATATTATTTCAATTTTTTTATTATTTTAATTTATTATTTATTTATATTTTTTATTATTATTATTATATTATATATATATATTTAATATAATATTATTATATTTTATTTATAAAATATAATAATATATATAACGACCGTTCAAGTATTTTCAATTTCATGGGTAAATGAGTGGAAGAGAGACAGATGTATAGGGTATGTATCCACCTATATTGAATTGCGGATACAGAAATGATAAAATCGTTTTTGATTGGACCGAATACGAACCTCCTATAGAAGATGAAAGAAGATACACAAGAAATCACAAAGAGGAGAAAACACTTTTTCGAGACAGGCATCTATCTAATGAATTGAAAGGTTCCGGTATAAATGAAAGAAAAAAGGGACGGGATCACAATGAGATTTTCATCTCAAAAGGGGG